AGATACTAGGACTTATATTACTTGTGAAATAACTCGTGTTTGTTGAAACATTTCAGTTCTATTGGACTAAGAAGGGGAAGGAAAAAAGCAAGGTGATATGCGAACACCCCCACCCCAAATCTGTCCTTCCCGGAAATTGGGCATTATCTTAACTAAATAAGTAATTGTAGGAGTGAAATTTTGGACGGGAAGGACAGGCAAAAAATATGTATTTTTTTTTTAGATTTCTAGGATTAGATTAAACAAAGGGATTTGCAAATAAAAGCGCTAATGCTACAACTAGTCCATAAATTGTTAAAGCTTCCATGAAAGCCAGACTAAGCAATAAAGTACCTCTTATTTTTCCCTCGGCCTCGGGTTGTCTCGCAATACCTTCTACAGCTTGGCCCGCAGCAGTACCCTGACCAACTCCAGGTCCAATAGAAGCAAGTCCGACGGCTAATCCAGCAGCAATAACGGAAGCAGCAGAAATCAGTGGATTCATTAGAAGTTCCTCGCACCAAAATAAAGAAATGGTTAATGATACAAGCAACCAATGAATTAGAACTTAATTATTCCATCACTAAAATGGATCCAGGAGAAGTAACTCAGAACTCTGATGTGAAGTCCTACAACTTGACTTCGTCCGTTGCTTTGTCTCGAATTGTTCTTTGTATTCTTCGTTCTTTTTCTTGATTTCGTTTCTTATTCAATTCACAGTCACAGACGAAACGGAAGTACTTCTATTGGAATCCCCGTCTGAATTCATAGCAATAAATCAAATTAGATCTATCCTTAGGTCATATATACCTAATCCATTATCACATATACAAGTCCGTCTTGGATAATGTAAACCTACTATTCCTATCTTAGAGTCAATCAGATTCTAGAATCCGTCTTCGAAACAGTTCCAAGAGTTGACTTATAACCATTAGATTAGATATACCTAGGCCAACACCCGCTCTCCTACCAACCCATTTTTTAGGAATCACATTTTGTACTCTTTTATTCCTTTTCTTATCATTTCATTATTCCAGAAAAATAGACGAATTCATTACATTAGATCGAATCATTGCATAGCCATAGCAATCTTAGTATTTGATTGATTAAAATTCATGCAATTTCCATTTTGTTAAAACAAACAATACATTGTCCTAATATTCGTATTACTTTGATTTTTTCTAAGCTAAAAAGCTTATTTCTAAATAAAAAACAAGTCAATGATGGCCCTCCATGGATTCTCCTATATAAGCCGCAGCTAAAGTTGCAAAAATCAGAGCTTGAATACCGCTTGTAAATAATCCAAGGAACATGACAGGTATAGGAACCACTGAAGGTACTAAAGAAACAAGAACAACAACTACTAATTCATCAGCTAATATATTCCCGAAAAGTCGAAAACTAAGTGATAAAGGTTTGGTGAAATCTTCTAAGATATTAATGGGTAAAAGAATTGGAGTTGGTTGAATGTATTTACCAAAATAACCCAATCCCTTTTTGCTAAGACCCGCATAAAAATAGGCTAGTGACGTGAGTAAAGCTAAAGCAACAGTAGTATTTATATCATTCGTAGGTGCAGCTAACTCCCCTTCAGGTAACTGTATCAGTTTCCAAGGTAAAAGAGCCCCGGACCAATTCGAAACAAAAATAAACAGAAACAGAGTTCCAATAAAGGGAACCCAAGGACCGTATTCTTCTCCAATCTGAGTTTTGCTCACGTCTCGAATGAATTCAAGAATGTATTCGAAAAAATTCTGACTACTAGTCGGAATAGTTTGTGGATTCCGAATAGCGATAGCGGTTGAACCTAATAAGATAACAATTACAATCCAAGAAGTGATAAGTACCTGGGCATGCACTTGGAAACCCCCGATTTGCCAATACAAATGTTGGCCTACTTCCACACCGGATATAGCATAGAATGTGTTGATGGAACATGATAGAACGTTCATATTGCCCTCTGACAGAAATAGAACTTGAAAAGGAATTATTTTGATTCAATCGTCGCTTTTTTTCTTTTTATATTTTGTATACCAACAAATCACATAATATTCCCATTGATTTTTCTTTTTTCATTCCAGACCCATACAAGCAATTCTAAAAATCTATGGAGGTCAAAAAGTCATTTTATCTTATTATTAATCAAGGCTTTCTTATATATCTAGAACGACCCTCACAAATAGCAAATACTAGTTTGTTAAGAATTAATCGGATCGAAGCTATAGCGTCATCATTCGCTGGAATCGAAATATCTGCAAGATCGGGGTCACAATTTGTATCAATTAAACAAATCGTTGGAATTCCCAAAGTGATACATTCTCGAAGAGCCGTATCTTCTTCTTGCTGATCAATGATGATTACAATATCGGGTAAACCTGTCATATATTTAATCCCACCCAGATATGTTTGCAAGTGCGATAATTGTCTCTTCAACATAGCTGCATCTCTTTTCGGAAGACGGTTGATCCCCCCCGTTTTTTGTTCCATTCTTAAATCCCGGAACTTATGAAGTCGTGTTTCT